CAGTTTGATTCAATCACTACTGACATAAGCATTTCAGTATTGAAATAAATGACATTCTTTATTTTCTTCAGAATTTACGGCTTAACTCCATTTACATGGTCTCATAACCAATCATTCATAATTGGCCAGATCATTGATACGAATAATATCCAAATACCAAATCCGTTCTCTATATAAACTACGAGAAGAAGAAGAGACTTTGGGGAAGATCAAAGAAAGAACCTGTTCTTGCTCCATAAAAAATTCTTCCAATAATTTCGAACCTAACCTTTTTAAAAAAGAGCGTACAGTACTTTTGTGTTTACGGGCCAAAGTTCTAGCACAAGAAAGTCGAAGTATATACTTTATTCGATACAAACTCTTTTTTTTTGAGGATCCACTGTAATAATGAGAAAGATTTTTGTATATCCGCCCAAATCTATCGATAATATCAGAATCTGATGAATCGGCCCGAGTCGGCTTACTAATGGGATGCCCTGATACGTTACAAAATTTCGCTTTAGCCAATGATCCAATCAAAGGAGTAATTGGAACGATACTATCGAACTTCTTAATCGCAATATCCATAATAAATGACTTATCTAACATTTGACTCCTTACTACTGAAGTATTAAGTCGTACACTTGAAAGATAGTCCAGAAAATCGAAGTAATGATTGACTAATTGGGTTATATAAATCCTATCCAGTTGAGACCACAAGTCAAAATTACATTGCCAGAAATTTACAAGATAATAGTTCCATTTATTCATCAGAAGAGGGGTCCCCTTGGAAGCCAGAATGGATTTTCCTCGATATCTGACATAATGCATGAAAGGCTCTCTGAACAACCATAGGATAAACTGAAAATCATTTTGAAAAACTACTACAAGATGCTCTATTTTTCCATAGAAATGGGTTCGCTCCACAAAGGATCTAGAAGATGTCAATCGTAAATAAGAAGATTGTTTACGGAGAAAAACAAATATGGATTCGCATTCATATACATGAGAATTATATAGGAACAAGAATAATCTTTGATTCTCTTTTTTTGAAAAAACGGAAATGGATTTTTTTTTTCGAGTAATAAGACTATTCCAATTATGATACTCGTAGAAAAAGAATCGCAATAAATGCAAAGAGGCGGCATCTTGTATCCAACAGCGAAGGGTTTGAACCAAGAGTTCCAGATGGATGGGGTGGGGTATTAGTATATCTAACACATGATTTAAATGTGAAAATTGATCCTCTAAAAATGGAAATAGTGAATGAATTGATCTTAAATTATGCGATTTGGCTATTTCTTTCCCTTCTCGGGAGGATGCTAATCGCAGCGAGAATGGAATTTCCACAATGACGGCGAATCCCTCTGATATGATTTGAGAATCAAAATGATTCTTGTACCCCAAAAATCCATTTTTTTTAGAATCATTAAAAGAAAGAATCAAATGATTCTGTTGATACATTCGAGTAATTAAACGTTTCACAATTAGTAAACTAGATTTATTGTCATAACCTAAATTTTCCACAGGTTCGTAAAGAATCGCTCTAGTTAAACCATAATCATGAGCAAGGGCATAGATATACTCCTGAAAAAGAAGTGGATATAGGAAGTCTTTTTGTCGAGATCTATCTATTTCAAAATATACTTGTAATTCTTCCATTGGAAATTCCAGTTGAATCAAAGGCAGGGGATTTCTTGGGTTATCAAATGATACATAGTGCGATCGAGTCAAAACAAGGTATATAGTAAGAAAAGATTGGATACCTCGGAACAGATAGGCTAATCAACGGATTCTCTCTTTTCCATCCAACGGGTCTGTATTCATTATAGAATACAATACCGAGATGGCTAGAAATCCTTTATTTTTTCAACTCGATCGCTCTTTTGACTTTAGAATCTATTCTGTTTATCAATATACTGTTTCTTCTACACATTCATCTCCACTCTAGAATTGGGATATAATTAGGATTCAGTGAAAAAATCGAGAATCCACTTATTTTTTATGGGAGAACCTTTTCCCGCATCAGGCACTAATATATTTCTAACGTTTAATTAGATCGGGTAATCATTCGAATTAAGAGCATAAGGTCGTTGCTTTTTGTTTTCCTATATAATTGGAGCCGTAGGGCTCTATCCATTTATTCACTCGACCCAACCATGATTTTTTCGCGCTTTCAGCAAGATTTTGTACCGATCCGGTAAGGATCACGTACTCTCAAAGTTCTTCATTAATACGACATGCTGTTTTTTCCATTCATTCCCTTTGAGGATCAGTCGTGGTCTTACAGACTCTACCAACGGTATGGACGAATCCATTGCTTCATCCAAATGTGTAAAAGATTCTAGCCGCACTTAAAAGCCGAGTACTCTACCGTTGAGTTAGCAACCCGAATAATGTAATTATGGCATCTAGATACGATCAAAATCGACATAAATAAAGAGATTGGATTGCACGACCTATCATTGAACTAGCAACACAACAAATCTCAAAAAAAATATTTTTTTTTGAGAGTCGATTCTGAACATAAAAATGAAAAAACATATCAGATGAAAATAAAAGAGATTCCCAGATAAATGAGAAATATAGAAAATATATCATCTATCTTCTTTTTTTTTTTTGCTTTTATGAATTTTGTTATTCAGAAAAGACTTCTTGTGTCACATCCAATCCAACGAACCCATCATTTGTATATTATTTATCTAAAGTAAAAACTCAATTATCTAAAGTAAAAACTCAAACTTATTTTATTTTTGGGGCGGAGATAAATAGATCTAGTTATCCACGATCGAATTCTATTTGGTCAATACACTATTGTCAATATGAACATTGAGAAAACAAAAGAAATGAAATAAATTTCAATAAAAAATAGGGGGCTTGTGTTGGATTGGCATTACAGTGAAAATGCACATAAATAGTAAAGAAATGAAATAATAATTAATTTCAAATGTGGGTGGAGAAAAGAAATGCAATTAAATAAAATAATACAAATAGAATAAAAATAAATTAAATAAAGAAGAAGAAAATCTCGGGTTTAGTTTAGTCAATATCTATAAAAATACAATAAGCAAGCTCAACCTATGTTTTTTTTTGTTTTTTGGGGGGTTTCACAAAAAACACGCGATTGGGAGTAATACCAGAATTTTATAGATCCTGTTAGTTCCTCTAGTCATTTTTGTTCTATTCGTCTCATATCACATAGAAGATGATATCACATAGAAGATATATATTTAGTATATTTATATATATATTTCATTCTATTTAGAATATTTATTCTATAAATATATAATATGATAATATCCTATCATATCATAATATGAAATATTCAAATAGGAAATCATATAGGATTAGAATATGAAATTCTATGGGACCAATAGAATAGTAAATAAATCTGAATAGAGCAAAAAAAAATGGGGAAAACAGAGTGAAAATTACACAAAGCTAGCCTAGGGGTCACCCCCCCCCCTTTTTTTATTTCTCATTAGTCATTAATTGACTTGAATTTCGTTTGATTAATGCGAAGTTCCTGAAAAACACCTGCCTTCTTTGAAATATCATGAACAGTTCCTGTAGGTTGGGCACCTTTTTCAAGGAAATATAGAATATTGGGAACATTTGAATAAGTTTGATTCTTTATCGGATCGTAAAAACCCACTTTCCGAAGATCTCTTCCTTCTCTTCGGGATCGAACATCAATTGCAACGATTCGGTAGATGGCGCATTGGGATAGATGTAGATGAACACTGCCCCCCCCCGAGAAACGTATAGGAGGTTTTCTCCTCATACGGCTCGAGAAAGAATGATTCGAATTTATGTATATAGTGGCAAATAGATCCATAACATCATCAAATGAATTAGATGATGATCTGTTTGATTCGTTTTTTCTTCTTCCTCGCCGTTCCCGAAAAAAAAGAAAAATCATTCGTACGTATAACTCAAGTTGGATAATTTTCAAAGAGTTCAAAGGAAAATCCTTAGCGTAGGCGTAGGCATTGCATTTATTGAGCGATCTCGAACACCCCTCTTTGTCTCGTTTCGAATAAAATTTTTTTATTCCGTATTCTGATCCAATTATTGAGACAATTAAAAATGGCGTTTTCTTGTTTCGGGATCCTTTATCTTTGTTTTGGATCATTGGGTTTAGACATGACTTCGGTGATCCTGAATCGTTTGAAAATGGCAGCAACATACCTTTTGTGATTTCTTTCGATGAAAGAATTATACGAACAATTGATTCACGTATGATCCACTTTTGATTGAAATAGTTTACCAATTCAATTATAAAAAGATTTCCTTTTGGATTTGACACTTTTGTGCGAATTCGATCCTTTCGATTTCTATATTGATTGGCGATATACTTACGAAGTTGTTCCAACTTATTGATTGACACTAACCCTAGATCCTTGCCTCTGAAAAATGAATCAATCCTTTCCACTCGAGCTCCATCATGTACTATTGACTTAAACCCAACAAAATAGGGTTTCGAATAGAACAGAACAAACGATGTCGAGCCAAGAGCACCTTCATTTCTATCTAAAAAATGGTGGATGTAATAATCCACAGCCGAGCATGTCCTTGAAGTCGCACGTTGCTTTCTACCACATCGTTTTAAACGAAGTTTTACCATAACATTCCTCTAGTTTGGAACCAGTCCAGTACGGACTTGATTCAATATGAAATCATGAATAGTCATTGGTTCAATCAGTACATAGTACTCGATACTCTCATTTTTTTTCCATACGGATGGAGGTCGCTATTTCTATTTATCTATTGAGCTGGAGAAGTTTCAGCAAGGATTCAATTTCATTAACTCCAACTCCATATTTTTTTGTATCAATGAAACAATTTCTAAAAAACAAAAATAACCGAATTTTTAGTTAATCTGCATCTTGAACAGATTTTTCAAGACGATCAATCATAAAAGATCCAACTCTTTCTCGAAGTACTAAACTAAAAACAACTAAACTAAAAAAATTTCTTTAATTTAATTAGATTTTGAATTAGATTAGATTTCCAACTTGTCTACTAAACAGGCACAGATGGATTGCTTGTTTTATTCCTAGTTTTATTTTACCCCAATGGAGTCTTAGGAGCCTTAATCCCAGTAATGGAATTCAATTAGTACTAAGAGCCCCTCCGGTTTAGAATTCAGGATCAACAGAGAATGAGTACCCTATTCAAATATAGGCACTCTATAGCGAAATAGGGAATATAGAGGCTTTTGTTTCACATTCCAATTCGATAATTCAAATCAATATAGGAGGTAAAGTTTTCCTAGGTAACTAACTTCAATATGCAAATGAACAAGACATGCATACGCTGAACAGCACATCCTATTTTATTTTTGAATTATACATTCATTCATGTTCCCATCTTACTTGAATGTCAAATAGATTGAGTTACATCTGCATCTCATTTGGACTCAATTCGGTTTGTGAGAAAGAGAAAGAAAGGGAAAGCTGTAATTCTTTTCTGAATTATTAGAAATCAGCAAAAGAATCATACTGTATTCAACATTAAACTCTTAAACACAAGATTGGTATTGTTAAGTTAAATAGAACAATCTATCATTTTGATAGAATCGAACTGCTCTGGGACGGAAGGATTCGAACCTCCGAGTCGCGGGACCAAAACCCGTTGCCTTACCACTTGGCCACGCCCCATTTAGATTTCTATCCTACACCAATAAACACTAATATCGGTATTAATTGTTCGTCAATTCCCGCCCATTTTCTATGGAATAGATTAGATTGTTGCTAGGGGTTAACGCGTGTAGTTGTGGAAGAATGAAACTAAATTTATTGATCATTACATATAATTCAATTAAGATATTGTAGGAAATTCAATTCTCATTTGAAAATTGAAAGAAAAAGCGATATTTGATTTGTTTTTGGTCTACTCTACTTTACTTTCTTCATTTTTCCTTATATCAATAACTCAATCAAAATAAAATTATCTCCAAGAATGAAATCTTTGTTATGCTTAATATCTTTAGTTTGATCTGTATCTGGCTTAATTCTGCCCTTCACTCAAGTGGTTTTGTCTTCGCCAAATTGCCTGAGGCTTATGCTATTTTCAATCCAATCGTAGATATTATGCCAGTCATACCTGTGTTCTTTTTTCTCTTAGCCCTTGTTTGGCAAGCTGCTGTAAGTTTTCGATGAGATCCTTAATACTGTCCTACAAATATTCATGATTGATTCGATCAAAAAAAATCAAAAAAAGATTATAACAATTGATAAGATGAGATAAGTCTTACATTATGAACCCTCGATTCAACCATGTAAATTCTTGTATAGTTGCAATGAATCTGGATCTCCACATTTCTTCGTTCTGATCTTCCACTTCCAGTATGAACAAGGACCCTATCCGATTAGGGTCCCTCACATAATAACTAATTATGGATATAGATATATAATAAAGGAGACTTTTGATACTGAAAGAATCTTCTTACAAATGAATTTCTGAAAATGCCTTGTTTTTTCTAGAAACCACTTCATTTCTTGGTGTCAAAATAGGATGTGTGGTATAAAAATGGATAATCTATTCCCTTTTTTCCAAAAAATGATCTTGGAGATTGTGTAATGCTTACTCTCAAACTCTTCGTTTACACAGTAGTGATATTCTTTGTTTCTCTCTTCATCTTCGGATTCCTATCTAATGATCCAGGACGTAATCCTGGGCGTGAGGAATAAAATCAAAAGAAAGGGTTTTCATTTTCTTTTTCGTTGCTTGATTTCTTATCTTATGATTTTTTCGATTCCAGAAATGAAACAAAAAGGGGCTTGAGATTTTTCTTTAATTCTAAAGAAAAATCTCAAGTCAAATCAGTAGAGGGAACGGAAAGAGAGGGATTCGAACCCTCGGTACGAATAACTCATACAACGGATTAGCAATCCGACGCTTTAGTCCACTCAGCCATCTCTCCCAATTCAAAAAGACAATTACTATGTTACGCAGGAATTAAAACAAGAGTCTTTTTTTTCTTTCTTGATTCTATAGTTATAGTATAGATACAAAGATACAAAAGATACAAATTTTTTTATTATTTGAGCATTTAGCAGCAATTGAATTCAAATTCAATTTCGATAATGTGATATCTCCAATAACTAAAAGAGTAAAGTCAAAAAAAGAGTAACGAATACCTCTTTGATTTTGTTCGAAACGAACGGTCTTTTACCGGCCTGGCTAGGTTATTAACCCAGCTAGGCTGTTGCGTGTTTTATTCCAATGAATCATAGATAAAATGATTTGAATCATCTAATTTGAAAACAAAAATACTTGTTTGTTAGTGAAGCAACAACAATAGGAACAAAGGAAAGGGTTCTATGAGAGAAGTGCCCTTTCTTATTATTTTATTCTTTGTTTTCTTTTTCTCGACTCGATTTGAAACTAAAAAAAGAAAAAAAAAGCCCCCTATCCTATTGATTAATTAATCATATTCCTATCTTATTGATTAATTAATCATATTCCTATCTTATTGATTAATTAATCATATTAATTATATTAATTAAATAACTA